AAAATATATAATGCAAAACCAAAATACTTGGAGGACTCTTCTGACAAAATAAAAATATGTAATTGTCAACAAAGTTGTTTCTTTTTTTTCTTCAGTTCAAATCCAAAAAATTCTTTTTACTTATACATTAAGGCATAGGTCGTCGATTCCGCATTGGATAAATGGGGGAAAATGCCTTTTTTACAATAAGTTGTTCAAATCATTTTATCGAGATGAGTGTTCTATATCGCTAAAATATTCATTTTTAAACCATCTCTTTATTAACATAGTGGTAGAAAGAGTACCATACTGCGCCTAGACCTTCAAACGGTTTGCTTTAACCATCTTAACAGCCCCTCATTATTGGTTCTAGAGAATCAAAGTAGATTTGCCAATAAATCACGAAATGCTATAGTTCTTACATATAATTTATTAAGAAGTGATTCGCGAGATCATGCACCTTTCTTTCCTAGTTATAACCGAAAAAAGGAGTACAGCTGGTTGGATCCAACCTATTCTTGAAATAAACAACTCACACACACTCCCTTTCCAAAAAAGATCAATACACCAACCACTACACTTAGATTTATTGGATTTGTTGCTAAAATATCGGTATTAAATCCGAAACTCCCGGCAGATGGCCAGCGGCCCGAAGAAACGAAAGAATCGGTTACATTTTTCATATAATCTCCTCTTGACTAAAAAATGGACCAGAGTTCTTTTTCTATCACTTTGCCCCTCTGATTTATTCTTGTGTGTTTTTTTTTTGAAATCAAGCCAAAAACTAAAACTTTAGGGTTATGTTATCCAGATAAAGTATGAACGACTTCTTGATTGTTGCAACACCCCATAAAAAGAGTTTCTCTTGGCTGCGGACGGGAAGGATGAAAGAGAGTTAGTATGCTATCATCTGAAAATCAGCCCTTACCGCAAGTTATTTTCTCAACGAATTAAGGAATTGTAGGAGAGATATCTTGATTTCATTTGAAAAAGCAAACGACATAAAATATGTGTTTTTCTAAGATTAAACAAAAGGGTTCGCAAATAAAAGTGCTAATGCTACAACCAACCCATAAATCGTTAAAGCTTCCATAAAAGCTAGACTAAGCAATAGAGTACCCCGTATTTTTCCTTCTGCCTCGGGCTGTCTCGCGATACCCTCTACGGCTTGACCCGCAGCAGTCCCTTGACCAATTCCAGGCCCAATAGAAGCAAGCCCTACAGCCAATCCAGCAGCAATAACGGAAGCAGCAGAAATCAGTGGATTCATGATAAGTTCCTCGTACCAAAAAAAAGAAATGGTTAATGATACAACCAGCCAATGAATTATAACTACTTAATTATTCCATCGATAGGATTCATCCAGCCACAGTAACTAAGAACTTTCGAATTGAAGTAATAATATTATTGAATAATCCGACCTACGTTTCGATCCACAGGGTTTTGGTGAATTCATAGAACTTTCGTTCTTTCATTTCTTGGTTCCGAACTCTTATTTCAATTCTTTCATCTTTGTCTTAATTTCATCTCTTTATTCAGTCAATTCACAGCCACAACGATATGAAAGGACTTCTATTTGAACCCATCCGAGAATAGGGAAAATAAACTATATCTTATATATCTTTAGGTCATATATATATATAACCCGTCAATAACTAATATCACATATACATGTCTTTCTTCCATAACGTAAACCATTAGATTGGTTTGGATTCGACAATCTATTCATTTTGCCCCTTTCTTTTTGGTAAATTCTTTTCTCTCTTCCGTTTGGTTTTCTTTATCATTATTCCAACCAAATACATTCTAAATTAAATCGAGTAATGAAATTGATTAGTGCGAATTATTGTATAGAAATCTCATTGTTTGCTTGATCTAATTTCATGCAATTTATTATTTATAAATCTTTTTTTGGTCAATTGTTAAATAAAATTAACTGTAAAGTCGAATCTTTTCTCCTGTTTTTTTATTTAATCACACGTTGGAAACATATATCTTATTCAAATTCTGATTTGAATAAGCAGATTGGTGGACCGACCCATATTATAGAATATAATAGAAGGTCAATATTTGTCGAAAAGATAGCATGTTAAGTGGACAAAAGGAAAATTTTAGGAAAAAGATCTAAAAGATCTCTTTCCTTGTTTTTTTACAACTCTCTAATATCGTAATTTTTTATTTTTTTGTTCCTATTGCTTTCTATCGTATATTATATTCCTATTCTTTAAGTAAATCATCTTTAGCTACACATACATTGCTTTGTGGTAAGTTAAAAAAAAAGACTATGTCAATGATGGCCCTCCATAGATTCGCCTATATAAGCCGCAGCTAAAGTTGCAAAAATAAGAGCTTGAATACCACTTGTAAATAATCCAAGGAACATGACAGGGATAGGAATCACTGAAGGTACTAAAGAAACAAGAACAACAACTACTAATTCATCCGCTAAGATATTTCCGAAAAGTCGAAAACTAAGTGATAAGGGCTTTGTGAAATCTTCTAAGATATTAATGGGTAAAAGAATTGGGGTTGGTTGAATATATTTCCCAAAATAACTTAATCCCTTTTTGTTAAGACCTGCATAAAAATATGCCACTGACGTGAGTAAAGCCAAAGCAACAGTAGTATTTATATCATTCGTGGGTGCGGCTAACTCTCCATGAGGTAATTCTATGATTTTCCAAGGTAAAAGAGCTCCTGACCAATTAGAAACAAAAATAAATAGAAACATAGTTCCAATAAAAGGAACCCAAGGGCCGTATTCTTCTCCAATTTGTGTTTTACTCACATCCCGAATAAATTCAAGAACATATTCGAAGAAATTCTGACCCCTAGTTGGAATGGTTTGTGGGTTCCGAACAGCTATAGTAGCTGAACCTAATAAGATAGCAATTACAACCCAAGAGGTAATAAGTACTTGGCCATGGACTTGGAAACCTCCTATTTGCCAATAGAAATGTTGGCCTACCTCCACACCGGATATATCGTATAACCCCATTAGTGTGTTAATGGAACATGATAGCACATTCATATTACCCTCTGAAAAAAATAGAACTTTAAACAAAATTATTTTGATTCAACTATTTCTTTGTCTCCTTGAGTTGGATATTTTCAATATCCAAATTTGAATACTAAACTAATCACATACTATCACCCGTTATTTCTATCTATTTTATTTTAAAAATTCATAAAAAATAACCGATTCTCGAAATCTATCGGGATTTTCGAAATCAAAGCTATTTATCTTATTATTAATCAAGGATTGCTTATATAGCTAGAACGGCCCTCACAAATTGCGAATACTAATTTGTTAAGAATTAAGCGGATTGAAGATATAGCGTCATCATTGGCCGGAATCGAAATATCTGCAAGATTGGGGTTACAATTTGTATCGATTAAACAAATTGTTGGAATTCCCAAAGTGATACACTCTCGCAGAGCCGTATATTCTTCATGCTGATCAACGATGATTACAATATCGGGCAATCCTGTCATATATTTAATCCCGCCCAAATATGTTTGCAAGCGGGATAATTGTCTTTTCACCACAGCCGCATCTCTTTTAGTAAGGCGGTTGAGTCTTCCCGTTTTTTGTTCCATTCTCAAGTCCCTGAACTTATGAAGTCTCGTTTCTGTAGTGGACCAATTCGTTAACATCCCGCCGAGCCACTTTTTATTAACACAATGGCACCGGGCCTTTATTGCAGCCCATACTACTGAATCAGCTGCTTTATTTTTTGTACCAACAATCAAGAATTGTTTTCCCCTACTTGCTGCATCAAAAACCAAATTGCAGGCTTCGGATAAAAAACGAGCAGTTCTCGTAAGATTTGTAATATGAATACCTTTACGCTTTGCAGAGATATAAGGTACCATTTTCGGATTCCATTTCCTAGTACCATGACCCAAATGAACTCCTGCCTCCAGCAGCTCTTCCAAGTTTATGTTCCAATATCTTCTTGTCATTTCTCCCCAACCCCCCCCCTTGAATTTGTTAAAAAAAAAGAGACGAGGAACCCTGAACTAAAACTGAAATAAATAATTGTTCCGATGGAACCTTCTCTTTTAACGCAGATTGGTCGTAGAGAGACGACCAATCCATTAGTCTTTTCTATTGCTTATGATTTTCATTACCAACTCAAATGACTGAACCAAATACAGATAGTTCAGAAATCTTCTTTTAGGAATCATGAAATCCTAGAAATTCTTTGAAAGAAAAGAATCAAAGAATTTTCTGTGGTAAAACAAAATATCTCCCATTTCCCCCTCGAATAGATTGTTGTTTTTTGTTTCCAAGGGACTTTTGTTATGTTCTTGTGAAAGGAGCACTAACCCTTTCAATCCGGTACCAACGGGTATCATATCCCCCAAAACAACGTTCTCTTTCAGGCCTTTCAACCAATCGATTCGACCCCATAGAGCCGCTTTTGCTAAAACTTGAGCTGTTTCTTGAAAACTTGCTTCAGAGATGAAACTTTGAGTATTGAGAGATGCTCTTGTTATTCCCAATAAGAGGGCTCGGTAACAAACCGCCTCTTCCAACGCGCGCCCCATTCGTTCCGCTCGCAACAATCCAATTAGTTCTCCGGGTAAAAAAACATTAGACATTCCTTCTTCTGAAACTAACACCTTCGATGTTATTTGACGTACAATAATTTCTATATGCCTATTATGAATCTGCACCCCCTGGGATCGATAAACCTTTTGGATCTTATTAACCAAAGAGATACGACTTTGCACTATAGTTAGCTCAGCACCAATCAAGAATGTCCACGGCATTCCAAGAATTCTTGTTATACATTCGTTCCAGCCCTCAACCCTCTTTTCGAGATTCATCGATATTGAATAAATTGAACGCACTTCTAACACCTGTTCCACTTTTGGAAGCCCCTGGGTTATATCACCAGATCTCGATTTTTCATAGATAAATGTAATTAAAGTATCTCCTTCGTACAGGATTTCCCCATAATGGCCATGAACAGTTACTCCTGGGGTGGCCAAATAAGGCTTAGCTGATCGTA